GAACCTTCTCAAACTGTTTCTTTTTAAGAACCAAAAAGATTTGTGCCAAAATAACGGATGCCAAGAAGAGCAAAAGGCCTTGGACACGTGATGGATCTTGAAGTACTACTTCGGCATCCCCCTGACCAAATCCGCCCACATTAGGATTACTCGTTAATGGTTGATCAAGTTTGATGGATTCGCCTTCAGAAACAAGAAGTTCCGGCCCTGGAGGGATAATATCAACCACTTGACGCCCATCCGATGCCTCAACTATGGTTATTTCATACCCCCCTTTTTCTTTTCGTATAATTTTGTTTACTATACCCGCTGCTGTAGCATTATAAACATTATTGTTACTCTTGCTCCCGTCGGGATAAATCTGACCCCTTCCTCTGTTCCCGCCTACATATATGGGATATTTTAAGAAGTGAGCATCTTTCTTAGTGGCAGGATCCGGGGAAAGAATAGGAAAGGTGATTTCACTATATTTCTGACCAGGAACAGGACCTATCACAAGAATATTTTTTTTAGTAGGGCGGTAACTTTGAAAAGACAGATTTCCTATCTTTTCTTTAATCTCGGGTGAAATACGATCGGGCGGGGCTAGTTCAAACCCCTCGGGTAAAATAAGAACAGCCCCCACATTCAAAGCTCCTTTTTTACCATTAGCAAGAACTTGTTTCACTTGCAGATCATAGGGAATTCGAACAACTGCTTCAAATACAGTATCCGGAAGTACCGCTTGTGGAACCTCGATATCCACGGGTTTATTAGCTAAATGGCAATTGGCACATACAATACGGCCGGTTGCTTCTCGTGGATTTTCATAACCCTGCTGTGCAAAAATGGGATAGGCATTTGAAACGGGTGCCTGAGTTATTATATATATGATGAGCGATAGGGAAATGGATCGAGTAATCTCTTTCTTTATCGACGAAAAGGTTTTTTTAGTTTGCATGGTCCAATCATTGATCCCGAAAATTTATACAATAAAAGTAGGTAGGTCGCCAATAGAGTTGCCTACCTATAATTTTGATATTTACTGAAAAAATTTTTCTGAAATATTGGAGAAATCCCTTTACTGGGTAGAAATAATAGGTACAATTTTCAATGTTTTGCTTATGTACAAAGTAACAAACAAATATTATAATTGGGCCGTTCGATCATTTTTCAGTCATTCATTGAATGATAAATCACTACAAGTGAAGGAGATACACGATTTAAATAACGAAAGATCCAATATTTAAAAATTGTATCTAAAATGACTGGAAAAGTAGAAACAAGACCGGATATAATTTGATCATTATGAGCAAATCCAAAATCTTTGTAGACAGAGCCAATCATTAATTCCCAACCGTGGGGCGAATGGAATCCTATACATAAATCAGTTAATAAAAGAATAGAAAAAGCCTTTATTGTGTCGCTTAAGTTATATAGGAATTCTTGAACCCAAGAGTTAAGAATAACAAGTTCTTCATTACCTATAATAGAATAACCACTTAGAATAACGAAACAGATTATATTTGTCGAGAAATGTAAAATTGTATGGATACGATCCTCATTGTGCATCTTGATCAATTGGGTCGTTTCTTTGTAGATTTCGACGCGAAGCTTTTGTAAATGCGTTTCTGGGTATTCCTTTATCATTTCCTCCAAACGAAGGAGTTCCTCTAAGTCTATGAATTTTTTTAGAATACTCTTTTCTTGAATATCATTCAAAAAAATTTCGGATTGCCTAATATTCCACCAATTAGTAATCCAAGATTCCAGACTTTTTTTAAATGAGAGAGAGATCCACCAAGGCAAAAATACTATAAATGCAAGATATAGAAGGGAAATAAATACTTTCTTTTTTGCCATTTTTTCGTCTGTGAATTTTTGAAGTTTTAATGAACTCACCCCATGCGTCGACTCTATATGATACTAATATTTGTATCAAGCATAAGTTATATCCCAACCCAAGCCATCGAGCCCATTAATCTATTTCGAAATTTTTATTTGTGATGCAGTAGAGTGGTTAGGTTAGTCCTTGAATCTAGAAAAAATACAGAAATAGAATAAGAAAGAGTTCGCTTCAAAGTAATATTAGTTGGATTTCGAAACGAAAGAACTCCCGTTTTATTAAAAAAAATGTCAAATATTTGAAAAAAAAAATGATGGACACACAAAATTTCGTTTTAGAGTTGCTTCATATACGTTTACTTTGGCTTGAATAGGCAGGCATTCAGAACAAACTTCCGTTAAGTTATGGTATAGAAAAAAAGAGAGTTCTTGAGTTTTTTCCCTTTTGCAAAGTATCCATTTTTCAGTTCCTTTTTTCAAAATACTTCAATTGGTACGCGCAAGAAATAGGCCAATTCAGCAGCTTTTTGCTCAATTTCTCGTGGAGTCAAATTCTCATCAGTACGTGTCAAGGGAATGGCCCCCTGGCCTCTGATTTCCATATAAAGAACCCGACGAGCAAAAAGACCCTCTTTATTTTCTATTCTGATAGACTGAATATCTTTCATAAGGAATCGCAGGAATATGCGACGGTTTTTTCCAGGAAATCCCCAACGAAAAATACACACTATGCCCTCTTTTATATCAAATCGATCATAACCACTACCTACATTCCACGAAATTGTGCACCACAAGTAGGAGCTAATAAAGAGACCCGCGATCCCATAGAAAGACATCACGATCCCCTGTGGAAAAAAATTTATTTGCTGAGAAGGAAACAAAGATATAAAATTCCTACCAAAATAACTGGAGGTTCCAACCAATACAAACCCTAATGAACCTAAAAAAAGAATGAGGGCCCAACCGAAATTACTTATTTTTCGAGATCCCGCTATAAGTTCTATCCATATACGTTCTGATCGCCAACTCATATTCTCACTAGACCTAGTTGCATTTTATTGGAATTGGAAGAATAACAAAAAGAAATTTTAGTTTACTTTTTTTTGTTTCCGAAGTAACTCTCATCAACCAGCACTACTATAGATGTGAAACTTTTATTTTAGAAAAATTCATCGAATTACTTAGATCCAAACTAAAATAATAACATCTCTTTCGTATGATTTCCTATAAATATCCACATATAGATATATTCACTTTACATTTCCGAAACTCTCCCCGCTACCGATCCATTTGAAATTGTTATAATTAATTTACCCATATATCATGTTTACACACATACATAAGAGTTTATGCTCGAAAGAAGCCAGATGTTATACCATATTCTACTAAATAGATAGGGGTGTTATGATCAAAGTAAGTCTTGAAAAAAAAAAAAAAAAATAGATACAGAGTTGTCCCTATAGTATCTAAAAGATTTTGTTTTTTTGAACATGAAGAAATAAAGAAACCATTGCAATTGCCGGAAATACTAAGCCCACTAAAGGCACAAAAATAGAGGGAAAGCTGTTGAGAGTTATCATTGAGTGGGTACCTCGATTTAATATTTGTACCTGTTATTTTTATTTATTGCTTTATATTTATATTACTATTTTTATTTTTTTATTTTAACCTTATATTCTTATTAAAATATTCTTATTAAAGATATTTTATAATTTAAAAGATATTTTATAATTCATATATATTCATATATAATAATTATATTTATATAATACATATAATTATTATATTTTATATAATTATTATATTTTATATATAGTAATTATACCTAAGTGAGTATATACTTAAATAAGGAATATATAAGTATATGTTTTAATAATTTTTTTTTTGAATAAATACTTATAAAAAAATGTGTAAATAAACGGACTTATTCACCCTTCTACACGTTTCTACACGAAATATATGTATGTACCTTTTTTTTATTCCTATTTTTAGTTATTTTCGTGCTCTTGTCTTATAATTTAATAATTTTCATTTCAAAAAATTTATTCCGTTTTATTAATTATTAAATTAATAAATAAATTAAAACTCTACTCTACAGTTCTACTTAAATCTAAGTTTGATCCAAAGGAAAGAAGGCATGTAGCCGAAATAATTCACTCAGAACATCCTTTAAAAGATTACGTGGTACGATTAGATCGAATAAGCCCTTATGGAATAAATATTCAGCCACTTGTGAATCCTCGGGTACTGTCTTATTCAATGTTTGTTCAATTACTCGTTTACCCGCAAATGCAATGTAAGCGTTTGGTTCAGCAATAATGATATCTCCCAACATACCAAAACTAGCCGTCACCCCACCTGTGGTAGGGGATGTAAGGACTGCGACATAAAATAACTTTTTATTTGATTGATAATCATATAAAGCGGAAGATATTTTAGCCATTTGCATCAAGCTCAAACTTCCTTCTTGCATGCGGGCTCCTCCGGAAGCACACACTAGAATAAGAGGTAAAAGTTTATTGGTAGCATACTCAGCCAAACGTGTGATTTTTTCACCTACTACAGATCCCATACTACCTCCCATAAACTGAAAATCCATAACCCCAATTGCTACGGGAATGCCATTTAATTGACCTGTGCCTGTTTGAACAGCCTCAGTTAATCCTGTATTTTTTTGATAAGAATCAATACGATCTTTATAAGGTTCCTCTTCCGAATGAAATTCAATGGGATCTAGAGAGACCATATCTTCATTCATAGGATTCCAAGTACCTGGATCAATCAAAAGTTCGATTCTATCGAAACTACTCATTTTCAAATGACATCCACACTGTTCACAAATATTCATTTTGGATTTTAAAAATTTCTTATAATTTAATCCATAACAATTTTCGCATTGAATCCACAAATGCCTGTATTTTTGAGTTACATTTAAATTATTAGATCTTATAGTTAAATCACTACCATCTTTGCTAGTTTTGATACTGGAACTCCCGCTTTTACTACTAGTTCTGCTTTCGCCACAAATGTAACTATAAATGTAACTATCACTGTAATTGTCACTATTGCTTAAAATATAACTATCAATACAAATTTGAGAACGAAGATAACTGTCAATGCAACTAGTAATATGATTATTCCAACTATAATTAGAATTAGTATCATACGGGTAATGG